AAGTTTTATCTTTTCTCCCACCTTCAGAAGAATAAAACATAGGCATTTCTTCCTATCGTTAGCATTTTCTGCAAGGTAACTATCTCGGTTTCATATCGAAATTTATATAGAATTTTTGAAAAAGACTTTCCTTCATAAGAAAGAAAAGACTTACTATCTTTGGGATCTGATCCTACACCGCTGCTCAATACCTTAGTGGATCGGCTCTATTACATAAGCGGATTCCTAACTTTTATCTGTCTGATATTATGGCATTAAGTAAGCAGTTCTTAGTATATTGGCCCAAGACCTCGTTATCATTAATTGATCTTTACGGTGCTTCCTCTCTATCAATTAGATCTTTTATCCATAGAATAAAGTATATAGGCATATCTTAATTCTTCAAATTTCATATTTCGAATTCTATGAAGTTTCTTTCTTTGCTACAGCTCCTAAAAATCGTTGTTTTGTACGATACATATGTAGAGAGCCTTTTTTTTTAGTATTTACTAGCAGATTTGGTCTTTCGTTCCTTTTTTCTTTCTATAGTGGAGATAGTCGCACGTAATGACAGATCACGGCCATATTATTAAAGGCTTGTGGTAAGAATGGATTTCGTTCTAGTGCCCTAAAATAATATTCTAAAGCTTTCGTATGTTCTCCATTACTTGTGTGGATAAGACCTATGTTATAGAGTATATAACTTCGATCGTAGGGATCAATTTCTAGCTGCATAGCTTCATAATAATTCTGTAAAGCTTCTGCATAATTTCCTTCGGATTGAGCTGACATCCGTTACGGTCGTCATTCGATTCAAAGAATCGCCGTTACAGAACCGTACGTGAGATTTTCATCTCATACGGCTCCTCCCTTATATGCATAATGAGACTATTTCAATCTATGTTGATTCCATTCCATGTATTTATTAGTCTCATTATGAACTAAGTGGGGCTAGTATTTTTACAAGAAATCTCTAGCCAACCTTACTGCACGAAAGCTTTTGTTAACATCAAACGTGTTGGTACTAGATAAAAATGGTAACTCCAACAATTTCTTTGTCCTCAACGCCCCCTAATTTCCAGGAATTAGTCACTTCAACAGTCTTTGATGGTTATACGAGTATCCAAAGTACGAACGAGATGGATGTTTGTTGTCCCAACCATTCTTTTTAGTCCCAATCCAGATAAGGAAAGGGGGATAGGTAATTTTTAACAAAGCTTTTGTGTTGTTGATTTCTAGGTGTAGCGCTTTTTCCCCTATGCCGCGCCGACTATTGGTACTAGTAGAGTAGGATTGACCTGTAATAAAGAACCTATAGGTGTAACCTTTCGCTCAATACTAGAATCTATAATGGAAGCATAGCATCTGAGGCTGCATCAATCGGGGATACACGACCGAAGGAATTGTTCTATTTCGAAACTTCACCTTCAACAAGCGTAGATTTCTTTCAATATATTTCAATAAAAAAAATTTAAATAGATAATAAGAATCTTTTTTCTTTCTATCCCGAATCATACTATCCCGAATCATGTGTCTTTCTCATAAGACTGGGAACGTTAAAAAAAAACAATCAAATCACACCATCTCTGTAATAGGTAAATGCCTCTTTTTCTCCTGAAGTTGTTGGAATTATTCGTAATAAGATATTGGCCACAATTGAAAAGGTCTTGTCAATAAAATTTCCATTTATCCACGATCTAGGCATAGGTAGCAATCCATTCTCTAATTCTTCTCATTACCCCTCGTGGGAAAATGATCCCACAAACAAAGGAATTTTACAGTACGAAATAACATAAAAAGGATTCATTTCAAAATAAAATAAATAAAGATACGAACCTTCTATTACTACTTATATTCTACTCAAATACTCATACTCAAATACTCAAGTTCTTCCTTTTTGCAGGAATTAATAAGAATTGAATCCGATTCAGTCGAATTCATCCAAATCTAGTAGTATACCAATGAAGGGAACTAGTCCGATTTCATCGAAGCTGAAGAATCAAGGAATTTTCCTTATGGATTAGGTCGAAAAGTTTTGATTGAATTATGATTCAAAGAGGAAAGGAAAAAGAATCGAATTATTATTCCATGATGGAACTAGAATAACCGTTTTTTTGTCTTGTGTGCATAGTGAGTATACACACTACAATCAAATAGAAATATCCCGGGAAGATTCACGAATTTGTAATAGATCTATGGGGTAAGGGATTTGTTGGTGAGGATTTTCAATTTTTTTTTAGTTCAAATTGGTTGGTCGTACCTATCCAAACAAAAATCGAATATGAATATGAAATAGGAATGACTCGCTATTCATTCGGTTTCTGGGTCATAATCATTGTGTAGGAGAGATGGCCGAGTGGTTCAAGGCGTAGCATTGGAACTGCTATGTAGGCTTTTGTTTACCGAGGGTTCGAATCCCTCTCTTTCCGTACCTTCACTTAATTCACCAACATTCCTTACCGCAACAAATCAAACAACAAAAAGGATACCATTACATTATTATAACATATAACAATAAGAGTTAGATCCTTCTTTTCTTTTTCTTTTTTCTATTTTAATAGAGATAGATTCTCTATTTCTAATTGATGTAGTCCATAAAGGAAAAGGTGGACAAGGAATGAGAATATCTCTGTCGATCTATGATACATGAATAGGAAAGATACGGAATATATGAGATGAGTGGGAGAAAAATTCGGATCAAACCCCTTAAGTCAATTTACTTCGGCGAAGGGGAGCAAAATAAAATTATCCGAATCTTTTAGTTAGGTTTAAGTCTGACGGGAATAATATTCTACGACTAGCAATTCATTTATTTTCAAACCGACCCACTTACTATCTATTGTTTGATTGACTAATCCTTTATATGGGAATGGATGAAGAGTCAAATGTTTTGGCAATTCCTCACAGGAGGACGAATCAAGATAATTTTGAACGAGAGCTCTAGATTTTTGTTCATCCTTCGCCATAATAATATCTTGGGGTTTGCAACGATAACTTGGTATATCTACTATACGACCATTAACTAAAATATGTCTATGATTAACTAATTGGCGGGCTCCTGGAATAGTCGGAGCCATACCCAAGCGAAAAAGAATGTTATCCAAACGCATTTCAAGTAATTGTAGTAAAACCTGACCTGTTGACCCTTTGACTTTTCTGGCGATACGAACGTATTTAAGTAATTGTCGTTCTGTAATACCATAATGAAAACGTAATTTTTGTTTTTCTTCTAGACGAAGACGATATTGAGATCTTTTTCCGGAACGCGATTGGTTTCTAAGATCATTTCCAGCCCTGGTCCTTTTATTAGTTAGTCCCGGTAAAGCCCCCAGGCGGCGTATTTTTTTGAAAAGAGGACCTCGGTAACGCGACATAAAGACTCCTTTATTTTTTTTTATTGATATTTGATTTTTCAAAAGAAACCTAAATTAAAACTGAACTAAGTGATAAATGAAGCGAACTCTTTTGAAGTATTGTACTACAAAGAATAATGAGAAAAATTGGATAAATATCCGAACCACCCTTTTGTATTGTTGTATTGTATGATTTTTTTATTATATAAAAAAAGGCCCTTTTCCGAATTTGTTTGCAAAGATTTAACTCTTTCATTCAACTTTTATTTATAATTGGAAATTTCTACAACATAATAGATCGTTGACCTTTTGAAAAGGGAAAAGGTGTCTTTATTCTTTTCTTTGATTTCAAATAAATATTATCAATCATATAAAAAAATCGAACAAATAGAGAAAAGCCGGCTATCGGAGTCGAACCGATGACCATCGCATTACAAATGCGATGCTCTAACCTCTGAGCTAAGCGGGCTCACATAACAGAAATTGTACATGCATAGGAATTCACTCTATCTTCATCTTAGTATTAACTTTTTTTTATTCTTAACTATTGACAATATAGAATATGATTTCAAATCAAATAAAATAAATAGAAATATGGAATTTAGTAGTTTCTTTTTTCGTTTTTTATTGCTTTATAATGAGCAATTTGTCTATTTCTTTCTTTTTTTTTTTTCATTTCTATAATTTCTATTATATTATTCTATATTATTATATTATTTTCTATATAATATCGAATATATAGATATATAGATAGAATAATATACATATAGAGATAGAATAGAAATATGATTCTATCTAGAATAGAATCATATATATTAATCTATTCTATATAATAATATAGAATAGATTCTATAAATTATTCTATAGAAAAAAATCGATTCTAAAAAAAAAAGATAATATTAAAAAAAAAGAGAATATAATAAAGATCCAATCCAGATCATAATAAGACATTCCTCGACTTTCATTTATTCGCAACCTAAGACGAAAAAAAGAATCGATCCTTTGAGTATTTCAAATTGTACGGGAAACTGAAAGGAAAAAAGTACTATATATGGTGGTAAATATCCATCCATATTGAATTGTAGATACTGAAATGATAGAATCAGTTCTGATTGGACCAAATATGGGCTACCAATAGAGATGAAAGAAAATAGTAAAAAAAATTAGGAGGAAAGACCTTTCGGTATATGAATTGGTATCTAATCTAACGAATTCAACCGGTTCCGGCATAAATGAAAGAATAAAAAAAGAAGGGGGAAGGACATCACATACTAATTTTTAAAATCGTAACCTTTAAAGGGGGATATGGCGAAATTGGTAGACGCTACGGACTTAATTGGCTTGAGCCTTAGTATGGAAACCTACTAAGTGAGAACTTTCAAATTCAGAGAAACCCGGGAATTAATAAAAATGGGCAATCCTGAGCCAACTCCTGTTTTCCAAAAGCAAGCAAAACGAAATAAGGGTTCAAAGGCAAAAGCGAGAATAAAGGATAGGTGCAGAGACTCAATGGAAGCTGTTCTAACAAATGGAGTTGACTGCATTGTTATAAGAATTCTTCCATCGAAACTCCAAAAAAGGATGAAGAATAAACCCGTATACATAGGTATACATACTGAAAAATATATCAAATTCGTAATGATGACTCGAATCCATATTTGTTTCTAT